GCTAGTGTAGCTTAACATAAAGCATAACACTGAAGATGTTAAGATGGGCCCTAAGAAGCTCCACATGCACAAAGGCATGGTCCCGACCTTACTGTCAGCTTTAGCCCAACTTACACATGCAAGTCTCCGCACCCCTGTGAGTAAGCCCTTAATCCCCCGCCCGAGGACGAGGAGCAGGCATCAGGCACAAACCTTTAGCCCAAGACGCCAGGCCTAGCCACACCCCCAAGGGAATTCAGCAGTGATAAATATTAAGCCATAAGTGAAAACTTGACTCAGTCAGAGCTAAGAGGGCCGGTAAAACTCGTGCCAGCCACCGCGGTTAAACGAGAGGCCCTAGTTAACAGTATGCGGCGTAAAGAGTGGTTAAGGGTAGTGAAATAATAAAGTCGAATGGCCCTTTGGCTGTCATACGCTTCTAGGAGTCCGAAGCCCAATATACGAAAGTAGCTTTAAAAAAGCCCACCTGACCCCACGAAAACTGAGAAACAAACTGGGATTAGATACCCCACTATGCTCAGTCATAAACCCAGACGTCCAACTACAATAAGACGTCCGCCCGGGAACTACGAGCATTAGCTTGAAACCCAAAGGACCTGACGGTGCCTCAGACCCCCCTAGAGGAGCCTGTTCTAGAACCGATAACCCCCGTTAAACCTCACCGCTTCTAGCCATCCCAGCCTATATACCGCCGTCGTCAGCTTACCCTGTGAAGGCAATAAAAGTAAGCAAAATGGGCACAACCCAGAACGTCAGGTCGAGGTGTAGCGTACGAAGCGGGAAGAAATGGGCTACATTTTCTATCACAGAACACTACGAATATGCAACATGAAATAGTGCTTGAAGGAGGATTTAGTAGTAAAAAGGAAGCAGCGTGTCCTTTTGAACCTGGCTCTGAGACGCGTACACACCGCCCGTCACTCTCCCCTGTCATAATGCATTAAAGCTTCCTAACACTAAAGCTCTGACAAGGGGAGGCAAGTCGTAACATGGTAAGTGTACCGGAAGGTGCACTTGGATAAAATTCAGGGCGTGGCTGAGCAGCTAAGCACCTCACTTACACCGAGAAAACATCCATGCAAATTGGATCACCCTGAGCTAACCAGCTAGCTTAATTATCATTATAATTAAACAATGTTTATAACACCACAAGACTTAACCCTATAAATTAAACCATTTTTTTACCTGAGTATGGGAGACAGAAAAGGTTCACCCTAAAGCAATAGAAAAAGTACCGCAAGGGAAAGCTGAAAGAGAAATGAAACAACCCATATAAGCACTAAAAAACAAAGACTAAACCTTGTACCTTTTGCATCATGATTTAGCCAGTACCATCAAGCAAAGAGATCTTTAGTTTGATACCCCGAAACCAGGTGAGCTACCCCGAGACAGCCTATATATTTAGGGCTAACCCGTCTCTGTGGCAAAAGAGTGGGAAGAGCTCCGGGTAGAAGTGACAGACCTACCGAACCTGGTGATAGCTGGTTGCCTGAGAAATGAATAGAAGTTCAGCCTCGCACACCCTTAATCAAACGATACATTACTAAGATTTATGGAAAAATACGAGAGTTAGTTGAAGGGGGTACAGCCCCTTTAACAAAGGATACAACCTTTACAGGAGGATAAAGATCATAATATATAAAATACACTGTTCTAGTGGGCTTGAAAGCAGCCATCTAAACAGAAAGCGTTAAAGCTCGGACAGAGAGAAGTTTATTATACCGATAAAAAATCTTATTCCCCTAATTATATTAGGCCGACCCATGCCTACATGGGTGAGATTATGCTAAAATGAGTAACAAGAAGACCTGATCTTCTCCCGCCACAAGTGTAGACCAGATCGGACCAACCACTGGAATTTAACGAGCCCAACTAAAGAGGGCATTGTGAATAAAAAAAACCTCAAGAAAAACTCACACCAATCTATCGTTAACCCCACACTGGAGTGCCATTTTAAGGGAAAGACTAAAAGAGAGGGAAGGAACTCGGCAAACACAAGCCTCGCCTGTTTACCAAAAACATCGCCTCCTGCAATGTTAAGTATAGGAGGTCCAGCCTGCCCAGTGACTATGAGTTCAACGGCCGCGGTATATTGACCGTGCAAAGGTAGCGCAATCACTTGTCTTTTAAATAGAGACCTGTATGAATGGCTAGACGAGGGCTTAGCTGTCTCCCCTCTCCTGTCAGTGAAATTGATCTATCCGTGCAGAAGCGGGTATAATACTACAAGACGAGAAGACCCTTTGGAGCTTAAGGTACAAAGTCTTAACCACGTTAAACAACTCCAAAAAAAGCAAGAACTTACTGGATCTAAGACTTTACCTTCGGTTGGGGCGACCACGGAGGAAAAACAAGCCTCCGAGTGGACTGGGCCAAGACCCTAAAGCCAAAAGAAACATCTTTAAGCCGCAGAACATCTGACCAATAATGATCCGGCTAAAAGCCGATCAACGAACCAAGTTACCCTAGGGATAACAGCGCAATCCTCTCCCAGAGCCCTTATCGACGAGGGGGTTTACGACCTCGATGTTGGATCAGGACATCCTGATGGTGCAGCCGCTATTAAGGGTTCGTTTGTTCAACGATTAAAGTCCTACGTGATCTGAGTTCAGACCGGAGCAATCCAGGTCAGTTTCTATCTGTAACGCTACTTTTCCTAGTACGAAAGGATCGGAAAAAGGGGGCCTATACTTAAAGCATGCCCCACCCCTAATTAGTGAAAACAAATAAATTAAATAAGGGAGGCCAAAACCTCTGCCGCCCAAAATAAGGGCATACTGGGGTGGCAGAGCATGGTAAATTGCATAAGGCCTAAGCCCTTAAAACCAGAGGTTCAAATCCTCTCCCCAGTTCATGCTGAACACCCTAATAACCCATTTAATTAACCCCCTCGCTTATATTGTCCCAATCCTACTGGCAGTAGCCTTCTTAACCCTACTAGAACGAAAGGTATTAGGATATATACAGCTACGAAAAGGACCTAATGTGGTAGGACCCTACGGACTATTACAACCTATTGCTGACGGAGTCAAACTTTTTATTAAAGAACCCGTCCGCCCCTCCACATCATCCCCCTTCCTATTTTTGGCAGCCCCTATCCTTGCATTAACCCTTGCCTTGGTCCTTTGAGCACCTATACCTATGCCTTACCCAGTAATTAACCTTAATCTAGGTGTCCTATTTATTTTAGCATTGTCAAGCCTTGCAGTATATTCAATCCTTGGATCAGGATGAGCATCAAATTCAAAATATGCACTAATTGGGGCCCTACGAGCAGTTGCTCAAACAATCTCATACGAAGTTAGCCTTGGACTTATTTTACTTTCAGTAATTGTCCTTTCTGGGGGCTATACTCTCCAAACATTCAATACTACCCAAGAAAGTGTATGATTATTAATCCCTGCATGACCACTCGCCGCAATATGATATATTTCAACCCTAGCAGAAACTAATCGAGCACCCTTCGATTTAACGGAAGGTGAATCAGAACTTGTTTCAGGCTTTAATGTAGAGTATGCAGGAGGCCCCTTTGCATTGTTTTTCCTCGCCGAATATGCCAATATTCTGTTAATAAATACCCTTTCTGCCGTACTATTCTTAGGAACATCAAATTTTCTTAATCTTCCTGAACTAACAACAATTGGTCTAGCCCTTAAAGCCGCACTTTTATCAGTAGTATTTTTATGAGTACGAGCCTCCTACCCACGATTCCGGTACGACCAACTTATGCATCTTGTCTGAAAAAACTTTCTTCCCCTAACACTGGCTCTAGTATTATGACATGTATCCCTTCCTATTGCACTAGCGGGCCTTCCCCCACAATTATAACTCAGGAACTGTGCCCGAGTGCCCAGGGACCACTTTGATAGAGTGGCTTACAGGGGCTAAAATCCCCTTAGTTCTTAGAAAGAAGGGGGTTGAACCCATGCTTAAGAGATCAAAACTCATAGTGCTTCCTCTACACCACTTTCTATGATGGGGTCAGCTAAATAAGCTTTCGGGCCCATACCCCGAACATGACGGTTAAACTCCCTCCTCCATCAATGAACCCTTACGTATTAGCAACCTTATTATCCAGTCTTGGCTTAGGAACCACCTTGACCTTCGCCAGCTCGCATTGATTATTAGCCTGAATAGGACTAGAAATTAATACTCTAGCAATCGTTCCTTTAATAGCACAACATCACCACCCCCGCGCAGTAGAAGCTACCACAAAGTACTTTCTTACCCAAGCTACAGCAGCCGCTGTAATCCTATTCGCAAGCACAACAAATGCATGAACCACAGGAGAATGAGATATAACTAATATATCAAATCCAACTGCCACAGCAATAATTCTCGCTGCCCTAGCACTTAAGATTGGGCTAGCCCCAATACATTTCTGAATACCTGAAGTATTACAAGGATTAGACCTATTAACAGGACTTATTTTATCTACTTGACAAAAGCTTGCACCCCTCGCCCTAATTATTCAAACAGCTCAAGCATTTGACCCACTTCTACTTTCAGCCTTAGGACTCACATCCACCCTTGTAGGAGGATGAGGTGGACTAAACCAAACCCAGCTACGAAAAATCTTAGCCTATTCCTCAATTGCTCACATAGGTTGAATAATCATTATTCTTCAATATGCTCCGCAACTCACTCTTCTCGCACTACTCATATATGTATTAATAACATCTGCAGCATTCCTTACACTAAAATTCTCTTCCGCTACAAAAATCAATACACTCGCAACCATCTGATCAAAAAGCCCTATACTAACAACAACAGCTGCCCTTGTATTATTATCCCTTGGAGGTCTCCCTCCACTTACAGGATTTATACCAAAATGATTTATTTTACAAGAGCTAGCAAAGCAAGGCCTTCCCCTTACAGCAACAGTAATGGCTCTTGCCGCCCTAATTAGCCTATATTTTTACTTACGACTTTGCTACACAATAACTCTTACTATCTCCCCTAACATTACAACCTCAACTACCCCCTGACGAACCCAAGCAACCCAAAGCTCACTTCCCCTAGCTATGTCTACTGTAATAGCTTTGGGCCTATTACCCATCACCCCAGCTATTATAATACTAGTTATCTAGGGGCTTAGGATAGCATCAGACCAAGAGCCTTCAAAGCTCTAAGCAGAAGTGAAAATCTTCTAGCCCCTGATAAGACCTACAAGAGTTTATCTTGCATTTTCTAATTGCAAATCAAATGTTTTTATTAAACTAAGGCCTTTCTAGATGGGAAGGCCTCGATCCTACAAACTCTTAGTTAACAGCTAAGCGCTCAAACCAGCGAGCATCCATCTACTTTCCCGCCATTGGCCTAGTAAGGCGGGAAAGCCCCGGCAGCGTATTACTCTGCGTCTCTGGATTTGCAATCCAACGTGTGTACTCCACCACGAGGCTTGATAGGAAGAGGACTTAAACCTCTGTTTTCGGGGCTACAACCCACCGCCTAAACGCTCGGCTACCCTACCTGTGGCAATTACACGCTGATTCTTTTCTACAAATCACAAAGACATTGGTACCCTTTATTTAGTATTTGGTGCCTGAGCCGGTATAGTGGGGACTGCTTTAAGCCTTCTTATTCGAGCCGAACTAAGCCAACCCGGATCACTCCTCGGCGATGACCAAATCTATAACGTTATTGTTACGGCCCACGCCTTCGTAATAATTTTCTTTATAGTAATGCCAATTCTTATTGGCGGATTTGGCAACTGACTCGTACCTCTAATAATTGGGGCGCCCGATATAGCATTCCCACGAATAAATAATATAAGCTTCTGACTTCTACCCCCATCATTCCTACTGTTATTAGCTTCTTCTGGCGTCGAAGCTGGAGCTGGAACAGGATGAACTGTCTACCCCCCACTTGCAGGTAACCTTGCCCACGCAGGAGCGTCAGTAGACCTTACAATTTTTTCCCTTCACCTAGCAGGTGTATCATCAATTCTAGGAGCAGTTAACTTTATCACTACAATTATTAATATAAAACCCCCAGCCATCTCTCAATACCAGACACCCTTATTTGTATGAGCCGTGCTTGTAACCGCCGTTCTTCTACTCCTATCATTGCCCGTACTAGCTGCCGGAATTACAATGCTTCTTACTGACCGAAATTTAAACACCACATTCTTTGACCCAGCAGGAGGAGGTGACCCAATTCTATATCAACATTTATTCTGATTCTTCGGTCATCCAGAGGTCTATATTCTTATTTTACCAGGGTTTGGAATCATTTCACACGTTGTAGCCTATTACGCAGGTAAAAAAGAACCATTCGGCTACATAGGAATAGTTTGAGCTATAATGGCCATCGGCCTCCTAGGATTTATTGTTTGAGCCCATCACATATTTACTGTAGGAATGGATGTAGACACCCGTGCCTACTTTACATCAGCAACAATAATTATTGCTATTCCTACAGGTGTAAAAGTATTTAGCTGACTTGCTACGCTTCATGGAGGCTCTATCAAATGAGAGACTCCTATATTATGAGCCTTGGGATTTATTTTCCTCTTTACAGTTGGGGGGTTAACAGGAATTGTTCTTGCTAACTCATCGCTTGATATTGTTCTTCATGACACATACTATGTCGTTGCCCATTTCCACTATGTATTGTCAATAGGGGCTGTATTTGCTATCATAGCAGCATTTGTTCATTGATTCCCTCTATTTTCAGGCTATACTTTAAATGATACGTGAACAAAAATTCATTTCGCTGTAATGTTTATTGGTGTTAACCTTACATTCTTCCCACAACATTTCCTAGGCCTAGCAGGAATACCACGACGATATTCTGATTATCCAGATGCTTATGCCCTGTGAAATACAGTATCATCTATTGGCTCACTAGTCTCATTAGTGGCAGTAATTATATTCCTATTTATTCTTTGAGAGGCCTTCGCTGCTAAACGAGAAGTATCTTCAGTAGAACTAACTATAACAAATGTAGAATGACTACACGGCTGCCCTCCACCATACCACACATTTGAGGAACCAGCATTTGTTCAAGTTCAATCAAACTAACGAGAAAGGGAGGAATTGAACCCCCATATACTGGTTTCAAGCCAGTCACATAACCACTCTGTCACTTTCTTCTGGAGACATTAGTAAAACACGTAAATTACATCACCTTGTCAAGGTGAAATTACAGGTTAAACCCCTGTATGTCTTAAACTTAATGGCACACCCCACACAACTAGGATTCCAAGATGCGGCATCACCTGTTATAGAAGAACTTCTTCACTTCCATGATCACGCCCTAATAATTGTGTTTTTAATCAGTACAATAGTACTATACATTATTGTTGCAATGGTCTCAACCAAACTTACTAATAAATATATTTTAGACTCCCAAGAAATCGAAATTGTATGAACAGTATTACCAGCGGTCATTCTAGTTTTAATTGCCCTCCCCTCCCTTCGAATTTTATACCTTATAGACGAAGTTAATGACCCTCACTTAACAATTAAAGCCATAGGACATCAATGATACTGAAGCTATGAGTACACAGACTATGAAGACCTGGGATTTGACTCATATATAATCCCGACACAAGACCTTTCACCAGGGCAATTTCGACTTCTAGAAACAGATAACCGAATAGTAGTCCCAATAGAGTCACCAATTCGTGTTTTAGTATCCTCTGAAGATGTACTACACTCTTGAGCTATCCCATCTCTTGGTGTAAAAATAGACGCAGTGCCCGGCCGATTAAATCAAACTGCCTTTATTGCCTCCCGCCCAGGTGTATTTTATGGACAATGCTCTGAAATCTGTGGGGCCAACCACAGCTTTATACCTATTGTAGTTGAAGCCATTCCACTAAAACATTTCGAAAGCTGATCCACACTAATACTAGAAGACGCCTCACTAGAAAGCTAATATTGGACAAAGCGTTGGCCTTTTAAGCCAAAGTCTGGTGACTACCGACCACCTCTAGTGAAATGCCCCAACTTAACCCCAACCCTTGATTTATAATTCTAGTATTTTCATGATTTATCTTCCTCACTATTATTCCAACCAAAGTCTTAAGTCACTTAACACCTAATGAACCAGCCCCAATAAATGAAGAAAAACATAAAACTGACTCCTGAAACTGACCATGATAGTAAGCTTTTTTGATCAATTTGCAAGTCCCTCCTTCTTAGGAATTCCACTTATCGCTATTGCGATTGCACTTCCATGAGTATTATTTCCAACCCCATCAACTCGCTGAGTAAACAGCCGACTTACTACTATTCAAGCATGATTTATTAACCGCTTTACTAATCAACTAATGATACCTTTAAATGTGGGGGGACATAAATGAGCACTAATCTTAGCTTCCTTAATAGTATTCCTTATTACTATTAATATGTTAGGCCTTTTACCATACACTTTTACACCCACAACACAACTATCATTAAATATAGGACTTGCTGTTCCACTATGACTTGCTACAGTAATCATTGGAATGCGAAACCAACCAACAGTCGCCCTTGGACATCTTCTACCAGAAGGAACTCCTATCCCTCTGATTCCTGTACTAATTATTATCGAAACAATCAGCCTATTTATTCGACCACTAGCCTTAGGAGTCCGACTTACAGCTAATTTAACTGCAGGCCACCTACTAATTCAACTTATTGCCACAGCTGTATTTGTGTTATTACCAATAATACCAACTGTAGCAATCTTAACAGCTATTGTGTTATTCCTCTTAACACTGTTAGAAGTTGCAGTAGCAATAATCCAAGCTTATGTGTTTGTATTGTTGCTAAGCCTCTACTTACAAGAAAACGTCTAATGGCCCACCAAGCACATGCATATCACATGGTTGATCCCAGCCCATGACCATTAACCGGAGCCATTGGTGCCCTACTAATGACATCCGGCCTAGCAATTTGGTTTCACTTTCATTCAGTAACACTAATAACTCTTGGGTTAATTCTTTTACTTCTTACAATGTTCCAATGATGACGTGATGTCATCCGAGAAGGAACCTTCCAAGGTCACCACACACCTCCAGTACAAAAAGGACTACGATATGGAATAATCCTATTTATTACTTCTGAAGTGTTCTTTTTCCTAGGCTTCTTCTGAGCCTTCTACCACTCAAGCCTAGCCCCAACACCTGAATTAGGAGGATGTTGACCCCCTACAGGTATCACTACATTAGATCCCTTTGAAGTACCCCTCCTTAATACAGCCGTATTACTAGCATCTGGAGTAACAGTTACATGAGCCCACCACAGTATCATAGAAGGTGAACGAAAACAAGCAATTCAATCCCTTACACTTACTATCTTGTTAGGATTCTACTTCACTGCCCTCCAAGCGATAGAGTACTATGAAGCACCTTTTACAATTGCCGACGGAGTATATGGCTCTACATTCTTTGTAGCCACAGGATTCCACGGATTACACGTTATTATTGGCTCAACCTTTTTAGCCGTCTGTCTTCTCCGCCAAATTCAGTACCACTTTACCTCTGAACATCATTTCGGCTTTGAAGCCGCTGCCTGGTATTGACACTTCGTAGACGTAGTATGATTATTCCTCTACGTATCAATCTATTGATGAGGCTCATATCTTTCTAGTATTAAAGTTTGTACAAGTGACTTCCAATCATTTAGTCTTGGTTAAACCCCAAGGAAAGATAATGAATTTAATTACAACTATTCTCTTTATTGCTGTAGCCCTATCATCAATTTTAGCAATTGTATCTTTTTGATTACCACAAATAAATCCGGATGCAGAAAAACTCTCCCCTTATGAGTGTGGCTTTGACCCATTAGGATCTGCCCGATTACCATTTTCCTTACGATTCTTCTTAGTAGCAATTTTATTCCTATTATTTGACTTAGAAATTGCCCTCCTCCTCCCATTACCATGAGGAGATCAACTACATAACCCAGCTGAAACATTCTTTTGGGCTGCTACAGTCCTGATCCTGTTAACCCTTGGATTAATTTATGAGTGAACTCAAGGAGGCTTAGAATGGGCAGAATAGGAGGCTAGTCTAAAAAAGACCTCTGATTTCGGCTCAGAAAATTGTGGTTAAAGTCCACAGCCCCCTTATGACACCAGTACATTTTAGCTTTACCTCAGCATTTATCTTAGGATTAATAGGATTAGCATTCCATCGCACGCATCTTCTTTCTGCATTATTATGTTTAGAAGGAATAATACTGTCATTATTTATTGCACTAGCTTTATGAACACTCCAGTTTGAATCAATAAGCTTCTCCACAGCCCCAATACTACTCCTAGCTTTTTCCGCATGTGAAGCAAGCACAGGCCTTGCACTTTTAGTAGCCACAGCCCGAACCCATGGCACCGACCGCCTACAAAACCTTAATCTTCTACAATGTTAAAAGTATTAATTCCCACAATTATAATATTCCCAACAATCTGGCTGGCCTCTCCTAAATGATTATGAACAACCACTGCTACTCATGGACTCTTAATTGCCCTTATAAGCCTTGCATGACTCAACTGAACATCTGAAGCCGGATGAACTATGTCCAACTCATACTTAGCTACAGATCCCCTCTCAACACCCCTTCTAGTATTAACATGTTGACTTCTACCCTTAATAATTTTAGCTAGCCAAAACCATATTAATCCTGAACCGATTACACGTCAACGCCTTTACATTACACTCCTGACCTCTTTGCAGACCTTCTTAATTATAGCCTTCGGTGCCACAGAAATTGTTATATTTTATATCATATTTGAAGCCACTCTTATCCCAACCCTTATCATTATTACTCGCTGAGGTAATCAAGCCGAACGCCTCAACGCAGGTATTTACTTCTTATTCTATACCTTAGCTGGATCTTTACCACTTCTAGTAGCCCTACTTCTTCTCCAACAATCTACAGGAACTTTGTCCTTATTAATTATTCAATACACACCCCCACTATTAACAGACTCCTGAAGTCATAAAATCTGATGGGCCGGTTGTTTAATTGCCTTTCTAGTAAAAATACCCCTTTATGGAGTACATTTATGACTACCGAAAGCACATGTAGAAGCTCCCGTTGCAGGGTCTATAGTACTAGCAGCAATTCTACTAAAACTTGGAGGCTACGGTATAATACGAATGATAATAATTCTAGACCCACTCTCTAAAGAACTAGTCTATCCATTTATAATTTTAGCACTTTGAGGCATTATCATAACAGGGTCTATTTGTTTACGACAAACTGACCTTAAATCACTAATCGCTTACTCCTCTGTTAGCCACATAGGACTTGTAGCAGGAGGCATTCTAATTCAAACCCCTTGAGGATTCTCTGGAGCAATCATTTTAATAATTGCCCATGGTTTAGTATCCTCTATACTGTTCTGTTTAGCTAACACAGCTTATGAGCGAACTCACAGTCGAACCATAATTCTCGCTCGAGGACTACAAGTAATTTTCCCATTAACAGCAGTATGATGATTTATTGCTAATTTAGCTAACTTAGCACTACCCCCACTCCCTAATCTAATAGGAGAACTTATAATTATCACAACACTCTTTAGCTGATCCCCTTGAACCATTGCACTCACCGGGCTAGGAACACTAATTACTGCAGCCTACTCCCTCTATATATTCTTAATATCCCAACGCGGCCCGACACCACGTCATATCATAAAACTCCCACCATTCCACACCCGGGAACACTTACTGATAGCCCTTCACCTTATTCCAGTAGTATTCCTTATAGCAAAACCGGAACTTATGTGAGGGTGATGTTATTAGTAAGTATAATTTAACCAAAATATCAGATTGTGATTCTGAAAACAGGGGTTAAAATCCCCTTACTCACCAAGGAAGGACAGAAATCAGTAAGTGCTGCTAATACTTATGACCCAAGGTTAAAATCCTCGGCTTCTTTACGCTTTCGAAGGATAACAGCTCATCCGTTGGTCTTAGGAACCAAAAACTCTTGGTGCAAATCCAAGCGAAAGCTATGACCGCCACAACCCTAGCCATGTCATCCCTTTTCCTTCTAATTATCACAATCCTTGTTTTACCATTAATTGCAACACTAAGTCCAAACCCTAAAAAACCAGAATGGGCAGCCACACACGTTAAAACTGCCGTTAGCACTGCCTTCTTTGTAAGCCTAGTACCACTTATAATTTACCTGTCACAAGGGGCAGAAAATATTACTACAAATTGACAATGAATAAATACATTAATATTTGACACAAATATTAGCTTTAAACTTGACCACTACGCTCTTATTTTCACTCCTATTGCCCTTTTTGTAACATGGTCTATTTTAGAGTTTGCACTGTGATATATACACTCTGACCCTAACATAAACCAGTTCTTCAAATATTTACTACTATTCCTGGTAGCTATAATCATTCTTGTAACAGCTAATAATTTATTTCAACTATTTATTGGCTGAGAAGGAGTTGGCATTATATCATTTCTACTGATTGGTTGATGACATGGACGAGCGGACGCTAACACAGCAAGCCTTCAAGCGGTCCTTTACAACCGCATTGGTGATATTGGATTAATCTTAGCCATAGCTTGATTCGCAATAAACTTAAACTCTTGGGAAATTCAACAAATCTTTGCTTTATCAAAAAACTATGATATAACAACCCCATCTATTGCTCTTATCCTTGCAGCAACAGGAAAATCAGCCCAATTTGGCCTACACCCTTGACTTCCCTCAGCCATAGAAGGCCCAACACCAGTATCCGCATTACTCCATTCTAGCACTATAGTAGTTGCAGGAATCTTCTTATTAATCCGACTACACCCACTTATGGAAGATAATAAACTAGCATTAACAGCTTGCTTATGCCTGGGGGCACTTACAACTTTATTTACTGCTACTTGCGCACTAACACAAAATGACATCAAAAAAATTATCGCTTTCTCAACATCAAGTCAACTAGGATTAATAATAGTTACAATTGGATTAAATCAACCGCAACTTGCATTCCTTCATATCTGTACACACGCATTCTTCAAGGCAATACTTTTCCTTTGCTCCGGATCTATTATTCATAGCCTAAATGATGAGCAAGACATTCGAAAGATAGGGGGGCTCCATAAATTACTACCCATCACCTCAACCTGTCTTACAATCGGAAGCTTGGCACTAGCAGGCACCCCATTCCTTGCAGGATTTTTCTCAAAAGATGCTATTATTGAAGCCCTAAACACTTCCTACCTTAACGCCTGAGCCCTAACCTTAACTCTCGTTGCCACATCCTTTACTGCAGTTTACAGCTTTCGAGTCGTATACTTCGTAACGATAGGATCCCCCCGATTCCTTCCATTATCCCCTATCAACGAAGACAACCCACTTATAACTCAACCTATTAAACGACTCGCCTGAGGAAGTATTATTGCAGGACTAGTTATCACATATAACTTCCTACCCTTAAAAACACCAGTCATGACTATACCCTCTGCCTTAAAAATAGCAGCCCTAATAGTAGCTGTTATTGGACTTCTTGTGGCCATAGAACTCGCAGCTAAAACCAATAACCCATATAAAACCACCTATAATAAATCCCCTCACCACTTCTCAAATATATTAGGATATTTCCCATCATTAATACATCGACTCTCTCCAAAAGCCAGCCTAACTCTCGGACGATCCATTGCTACCAAACTTGACCAAACCTGATATCAAACTGCAGGCCCAAAAGCAATGACTTTTTCACAAATAATATTAGCACACATAGTAAGTAATATTTCACGAGGAACAATTAAAAAGTTTTTAACGATTTTCCTTTTAACCATGATCTTAGCAGTTACTTTAATTATTGTTTAAACTGCTCGAAGGGTCCCACGACTCAACCCTCGAGTTAACTCCAATACTACTAATAACGTTAAAAGCAGTACCCAGGCACAAATAACTAGTATTACCCCCCCTAGAGAGTATATTATAGCTACACCCTCAACATCTCCCCGTAGTATAGAAAACTCTTTTAATCCATCAGTGACTACCCAAGAACCCTCATGTCACCCCCCTCAGAATAATCCAGCCGTCAAAACAACACCTATTAAATATACTAAAACGTACCCAGCAACCGAACGACTCCCTCAGGCTTCTGGAAAAGGATCAGCAGCCAATGCTGCCGAATAGGCAAACACCACAAGCATTCCCCCTAAATAAATTAAAAACAAAACTAAAGACAAAAAAGGGCCTCCACTACCAATTAACACCCCACACCCAACTCCAGCTGCTATTACTAACCCTAACGCAGCAAAATAAGGTGTAGGGTTTGACGCAACTGCAACAAGTCCTGTAATCAGAGCTATTAATATTATAAACACGAAATAAGTCATTATTCCCGCTCAGATTTTAACTGAAACCTATGACTTGAAGAACCATCGTTGTACCAATTCAACTACAGGAATAATTTAATGGCAAGCCTACGAAAAACCCATCCATTAATAAAAATCGCTAATGATGCACTAGTCGACCTCCCAACGCCGTCTAATATCTCAGTAATATGAAACTTCGGATCCCTTCTAGGATTATGTTTAATTACTCAAATCCTAACAGGACTATTTTTAGCTATACACTACACCTCTGATATCTCAACCGCATTTTCATCTGTAACACACATTTGCCGAGACGTAAACTACGGCTGACTCATCCGAAATATACATGCCAACGGGGCATCATTCTTCTTCATCTGTATCTACATACACATTGCCCGTGGCCTATACTACGGATCTTACCTTTATAAAGAAACCTGAAATATTGGAGTTGTCCTTCTTCTATTAGTTATAATAACTGCTTTTGTAGGTTATGTACTCCCATGGGGTCAAATATCCTTCTGAGGCGCCACCGTAATTACAAATCTATTATCAGCAGTCCCTTATATAGGCGACACCCTTGTCCAATGAATCTGAGGGGGCTTTTCCGTAGATAATGCAACATTAACACGATTCTTTGCCTTCCACTTCCTATTCCCATTTGTCATTGCTGGCGCAACTATTCTACACTTACTATTTTTACATGAAACAGGATCAAACAACCCCGCTGGATTAAACTCCGACGCAGACAAAATCTCCTTTCACCCTTACTTCTCATATAAAGACCTCCTTGGCTTTGTATTAATACTTCTAGCCCTTACATCTTTAACATTATTCTCCCCTACTCTACTTGGTGACCCAGAAAATTTTACCCCCGCAAATCCTTTAGTAACCCCACCGCACATTCAACCAGAATGGTACTTCTTATTCGCCTATGCTATTCTACGGTCTATTCCAAATAAACTAGGAGGAGTCCTAGCATTACTATTTAGCATTTTAGTACTACTAGTAGTCCCCATTTTACACACCTCAAAGCAACGAGGACTAACCTTCCGACCAATTACCCAATTTTTATTCTGAACTCTAGTAGCAGATATAATTATCCTAACGTGAATTGGAGGCATACCTGTAGAACATCCATACATCATCATTGGCCAAGTTGCCTCAGTTCTATACTTTGCATTATTCCTTATCCTCACCCCACTCGCAGGTTGAGCCGAGAATAAAGCACTGAAATTAGCTTGCCCTAGTAGCTTAGTATAAAAGCATCGGTCTTGTAATCCGAAGATTGAGGGTTAAACCCCCTCCTAGCGCCCAGAAAAAGGAGATTTTAACTCCCACCCCTGGCTCCCAAAGCCAGAATTCTAAATTAAACTATCTTCTGTACCCCAACATAAACCACGCAAGATGATTTTAATTTTGTGTGGCTCATCATGGCCGAGCCAATCCCCCCCCCCGGGTATAATTTTAATTTTGTGTGGCCCATAATGGCGGGGTATAATTTTAATTTTGTGTGGCTCATCATGGCCGAGCCGATCCCCCCCTCCGGGGTATAATTTTAATTTTGTGTGGCCCATAATGGCAGTGCCTTGTATAGCACTACATGAATATTAAGTACGATCTGACACTTACGTAATAGTTCTATTATGTGGGTATTATAATACTATGTATTATCACCATGCAATTATATTAACCTAAAAGCAAGTACTGACAACTAAGGTATGCATAAACCAAATATATGTAATGTATTAGAGATTTATATGTATTATCACCATTCATCTATATTAACCTAAAAGCAAGTACTAACGTTTATGACGTACATAAAGCATAATATTAAAACTCAGAAATAATTTATTTTAAACTGGGATATAGATTATTCCTCTAAATATCGCACTCAACATTTTCCTTGAACGACCCAACTAACATTTATTACGACTATCTTAATGTAGTAAGAGACCACCAACCTTATCATATAAGGCATACTATTCATGATAGAATCAGGGACACAATACGGAGGGATGGTATTTTAATGAATTATTCCTTGCATCTGGTTCCCCTTTCATGTACATGGCATGTGATATCCCCTTACGTATAAATCAACTGGCATCTGATTAATGGTGTAAATACATACTCTTCACCAACCCCACATGCCGGGCGTTCTTTTATATGCATAGGGGTTCTCTTTTTTGGTAGCCTTTCCTTTACATCTCAGAGTGCAGGCACAAGTAACATCTCAAGGTGGTACATTTCCTTGTATAAATCACACTAGGTTAATTATTAAAAGACATAACTTAAGAATTACATTATACTCTATCAAGTGCATAACATAATAATTATTCCTTTAACATACCTGATATATATATACCCCCTTTTTGGCTTTCACGCGACAAACCCCCTTTCCCCCTACGCTCAGCAAATCCTGTTCTCCTTGTCAAACCCCGAAACCAAGGAAGGCTCGAGAGCGCCTCGACTAACAAGTTATGATATGGTTAGCCATCCGCATTATATATATATATATATGTGATATACCCTTAAAAACTTTTCAAAGATATAAGCCTAAAAAATTCTATTTAAAATTTTAATAAATTTTTCAATGCTAAAAAATCGAACATATTTGTT